AGGGTACAAATATCTAAATTGTCTATTTTTCGATACTTTTTCAGACCTATTGCCGATACTAAGTAGCAGTCAAAAATTTGTATCTATTTTTCATGATATTATGCACGGATCAGATATATCATGGCGAATTCTTCAGAAAAAAGTGTGTCTTCCACAATGGAATCTGATAAGTGAGATTTCGAACAAGTGTTTACATAATCTTCTTCTGTCCGAAGAAATGATTCATCGAAATAATGAGTCACCTTTGATATGGACACGTCTGGGCTCGCCAAATGTTCGGGAGTTCTTCTATTCAATCCTTTTTCTTCTTCTTGTTGCTGGCGTTCGTACACATCTTCTCTTTGTTTTCCGAGCTTCTAGTGAGTTACAGACAGAGTTCGAAAAGGTCAAATCTTTGATGACTCTATCATACATGATTGAGTTGCGAAAACTTATGGATAGGGATCCTACATCGGAATCGAATTCCTTCTGGTTAAAGAATCTCTTTCTGGTTGCTCTGGAACAATTAGGAGATTCCCTAGAAGAAATACGGGGTTCTGCTTCTGGTGGCAACATGCCATTGGGTGGTGGTCCCGCTTATGGGGTCAAATCAATACGTTCTAATAAAATCGATATCATCGATCTCATAAGTATCATACCAAATCCCATCAATCGAATCACTTTTTCGAGAAATACGAGACATCTAAGTCATACAAGTAAAGAGATCTATTCATTGATAAGAAAAAGAAAAAGGGTGAACGGTGATTGGATTGAGGATAAAATCGAATCCTGGGTCGCGAGCAGTGATTCGATTGATGAAGAAGAAAGAGAATTATTGGTTCAGTTCTCCACTTTAACGACAGAAAAAAGGATTGATCAAATTCTATTGAGTCTGACTCATAGTGATCATTTATTAAAGAATGACTCTGGTTATCAAATGATTGAACAACCGGGAGCAATTTACTTACGATACTTAGTTGACATTCATAAAAAGTATCTAATGAATTATGAGTTCAATACATCTTCTTTAGCAGAAAGACGGGTATTCCTTGCTCATTATCAGACAATCACTTATTCACAAACCTCGTGTGGGGCTAATAGGTTTCATTTCCCATCTCATGGAAAACCCTTTTCGCTCCGCTTAGCCTTATCCCTCTCTAGGGGTATTTTAGTGATAGGTTCCATAGGAACTGGACGATCCTATTTGGTCAAATACCTAGCGACAAACTCCTATGTTCCTTTTATTACGGTATTTTTGAACAAGTTCCTGGATAACAATTTTCTTATTGATGCTAGTGACGATATTGATGCTAGTGACGATATTGATGCTAGTGACGATATCGATCGTGACCTTGATACGGAGCTGGAGCTGCTAACTATGATGAATGCGCTAACTATGGATATGATGCCGGAAATCGACCCATTTTCTATCACCCTTCAATTCGAATTAGCAAAAGCAATGTCTCCTTGCATAATATGGATTCCAAACATTCATGATCTGGATGTGAATGAGTCGAATTACTTATCCCTCGGCCTATTAATGAACTATCTCTCCAGGGATTGTGAAAGATGGTCCACTATAAATATTCTTGTTATTGCTTCGACTCATATTCCTCGAAAAGTGGATCCCGCTCTAATAGCTCCGAATAAATTAAATACAGGTATTAAGATACGAAGGCTTCTTATTCCACAACAACGAAAGCACTTTTTCACTCTTTCATATACTAGGGGATTTCACTTGGAAAAGAAAATGTTCCATACTAATGGATTCGGGTCCATAACCATGGGTTCCAATGTACGAGATCTTGTAGCACTTACTAATGAGGCCCTATCGATTAGTATTACACAGAAGAAATCAATTATAGACACTAATACAATTAGATCCGCTCTTCATAGACAAACTTGGGATTTGCGATCCCAGGTAAGATCGGTTCAGGATCATGGGATCTTTTTCTATCAGATAGGAAGGGCTGTTGCACAAAATGTACTTCTAAGTAATTGCCCTATAGATCCTATATCTATCTATATGAAGAAGAAATCATGTAAAGAAGGGGATTCTTCTTTGTACAAATGGTACTTCGAACTTGGAACGAGCATGAAGAAATTAACGATACTTCTTTATCTTTTGAGTTGTTCTGCCGGATCGGTCGCTCAAGATTTTTGGTCTCTACCCGGACCCGATGAAAAAAATGGGATCACTTCTTATGGACTCATTGAGAATGATTCTGATCTAGTTCCTGGTCTATTAAAAGTAGAAGGCGCTCTGGTGGGATCCTCACGGACAGAAAAAGATTGCAGTCAGTTTGATAATGATCGAGTGACATTGTTTCTTCGGCCCGAACTAAGGAATCCCTTAGATATGATGCAAAATGGATCTTGTTCTATCCTTGATCATCGATTTCTCTATGAAAAATACGAATCGGAATTGGAAAAAGGGGAGGGAGCCCTCGATCCGCAACAGATAGAGGAGGCTTTATTCAATCCCATAGTTTGGGCTCCTAGAATATGGAACCCCCGGAGC